GAAAACGGCTATTTAGTTTTTCGATGTTTTTTCACATAACATACATAGGGCGGTTGTTCCATTTTATTTGTTTTCTCAATTTATTCTTTTTTTCAATACTAATATTGACAACAGTGTATCAAATAAATATAATCCGATCGTGAATAAATGGATCCATTTACTTATGTTAATTATAGGCTCCATTTAATTTATCAAATGGTGGATTTTCTACGATACAAAAACAAGGAATCCCTTATTTGTTTGATTATGATTGAAAGGTAATTAATTGAATTTGAATTGAGAGGTAAATAAAAAACGAAATAATACATACATATATATTAATCAAAAAATTTAATATAGAATAATGTAGAATGGATAACATAGTAAATAGTGGATATCAAGGGGTGGTCTATCATTTTTTATTTTTTGAGAGAAAATTTTTGGTTTTATCTGTTCATTTTTATGTTGAGAATCTATTCGCCTTCGATATTTTGAGTTTTTTCCATTTTGGAATGTCTAATATTTTTTTAGACAATTCAATCTTTTATTTGTGTTGTTTTTATTGCGATTGGATATACACACCCATCCTATTTATAAATTTAATAAATAAATAGTATTTGGGGTTGCTAACTCAATGGTAGAGTACTCGGCTTTTAAGAGCGACTCCATTTTTTACACATTTCTATGAAGCAATTTGTTCGTCCATACCATCGGTAGAGTTTGTAAAACCACGACTGATCCAGAAGGGAATGAATGGAAAAAGTAGCATGTCGTATCAATCAATCACGAATTCGAAAAGTATTTCACTCTTATATGTATCCGGTCCAAATTTTTGTTTGAATTCTTGGCTCGGAACAAAAAAGTTCAGTTGGGTTTAATTTATAAAGGGATAGAGCTTGGCGGCTCTAATTATAGGGAAACAAAAAGTAACGAGCTTTCATTTATTTTGTATTTGAATGATTACCCCATCTAATTATACGTTAAAAAGAGGTTAGTGCTTTATGTGGGAAAAGCTTTTCCTGTGAATGGATTATTTATTTTTATTATGAGTCCTAACTATAAAGCAATTTTCCATTAAATTTGGGGATAGCGAGAAATGTGTATGTGTAAAAGAAAGAGTATATTGATAAAGATATTTTTTTCCAAAATCAAAAGAGTGATTGGGTTGAAAAAAATAAAGGATTCCTAACTAGCTTGTTATCCTAGAACAAAAATTAGGTGGAAAAAGCGATTAGAGCGAGTCCGTTGATAGGTTTTGCTTGTTTTCTAGGTATCTATATACAATATATACAATTCGTTTTTTATTTATATATTCAAATTTAGATATATATAGAATTCCCTGTTTTGACCATATCGCACTATGTATCATTTGATAATCCAATGAATCTCTGATTCTTTATTTGACTAAATAGGATTTTTTAAAATGGAGGAATATCGCGTATTTTTAGAACTCCATAGATCTTGTCACCGGGACATCCTATACCCGCTTTTTTTTCGGGAGTATATTTATGGACTCGCTTATAGTCGTGGATCCATTTTTGTGGAAAATGTAGGTTATAATAATAAATTTAGTTTACTAATTGTAAAACGTTTAATTACTCGAATGTATCAACAGACTCATTTGATCATTATTGTTAATGATTCTAACAAAAATCCTTTTTGGGGTTATAACAATAATTATTATTCTCAAATAATATTCGAAGGTTTTGTTGTCGTTCTAGAGATTCTATTTTCTCTACAATTATATATATCTTCCTTAAAAGAGTTAGAAATCGTAAAATCTTATCCAAATTTGGGATCAATTCATTCCATTTTTCCTTTTTTCGAAGATAAATTTATATATTTCAATCATAAGTCAGATATAAGAATACCCTATCCTATCCATCTGGAAATCTTGGTTCAAATCTTTCGATATTGGATAAAAGATGTCTTTTTCTTTCACTTATTAAGGTTGTTTTTTTATTACTATTGTGACGAGAACAGTTTTTTTACTCCAAAAAAATCGATTTCTACTTTTTTTTTTAAAAGTAATCCAAGATTTTTCTTACTACTATATAATTTATATGTATGGGAATACGAATCTATCTTTCTTTTTCTACGTAATAAATCCTCTCAGTTACGATTGAAATATTTTCGCGTTTTTTTTGAGCGAATTTTTTTCTATGAAAAAATAGAACATCTTGCAGAAATATTTGTTAAGAATTTCTCATATACCTTATCATCCTGCAGGGATCCTTTCATCCATTATGTTAGATATCAAGGAAAATCAATTCTGGTTTCAAAGAATACGCCTCTTTTGATAAATAAATGGAAATACTATTTTATCTATTTATGGCAATGTCATTTTGATATTTGGTCTCAACCAAGAACGATCGATATAAACCAATTATCCCAGCATTCATTTCACTTTTTGGGTTATTTTTTAAGTATTAGGCTAAATCTTTCAGTGGTACGAAGTCAAATGTTACAAAATTCATCTCTAATCAAAATTGTTATGAAAAAGCTTGATACAATAGTTCCG